CATAAAAAATCCTTAAAAAATCTAAAAGAAACATATTTTATTCTTCACGCCCGGGATTACGTCCGGGATCATTAGATAGGAATCCAAAGATGAAGAGAGAAACAAAAAATATCACTACTGTGTAAACGAAGAGTTTGAGAGTAAGCATTCTAAAATCTCCAAGATAATTTTTTTTCAAAAAAAAAAAATAGAATAGGTCCTACAGTTTTCTACCACATATCCTCTGTGAATACCAATAACAAAATTCTAAATATAAAAAGATTTTCAGAAATTCATTTTGAATAAGAGTTTTCCATTAACCAATAAAGTAAAGCAGTCGTTTTATTTTATAGGCGATTTTCAAATTAAATATCTTATCGAAAACTTACAGCAGCTTGCCAAACAAAAGCTAAGAGAAAAAATAGCACAGGTATGACGGGCATAACATCTACGATTGGATTCAAAAAAGCATAGGCTTCGGGCAATTTTCCGAAGAAAAAGTTACTTGAATATGAAAAAAAGGCATAATTACAGATCCCTATCAAACTACAAATATTAAGCATAGCAGACGTTTTGTTCTGTGAGATAATTCAATTTTGATTGAGTTATTTATAGAATATAAATATAGGGAAAAGGTAAAATGAAAGGAGACAAAGAGTCCCTCTTTTCTTTTGAATCCGCACAATCAAAAGTCCTTCAATTCTCAAAAGAGAATTGAAGAAATCATACTTTTCATACAATATCTTAATTGAATTCTATCTAATGATCAATAAATTAAGTTACATTCTATATTTACACGTATTAAAATCTTAATAAAAATTTAATTTATTCTATAACTATTTATCTTGGAGTTGACAAATAATAAATATTAATATTATTGATTATTCGTGTCGAATAGAAATCTAAATGGGGCGTGGCCAAGTGGTAAGGCAACGGGTTTTGGTCCCGCTATTCGGAGGTTCGAATCCTTCCGTCCCAGAGCATATCCTTTGTCCCCTTTATTACTATTTGAAATGGTGGAGTTCCTCTCTATTTTTTTTATCCCGCAGACGGGGTATTTGGCTTTTTTTTACTTTTATGGTTTAGGCTTTTTTAGCCTACCAAAAAAAGGAGCAACTTAATCGGGACTCGTTTGACTTTATCCCTAGCCAGACCATACGAATCGAACTTTTGGTTTCTGTCCAAGTATTCCGGAGGAACGGGTAGGAGTTAATCATTAATAGAAGAAAGTTAGATATCTATATTATATATCTATATATAGAAGATAGAATATCGATATGGTAGAAAAACAAAAGGTCTAAATTCTAGAAGAACAAGGGATATAAATTCGATGTCTATGCATTAATTGAACCAATGACTCTTCGTGATTCTCTAATCAATTCTATACCGGTTCCAAATTAGAAGAATGTTATGGTAAAACTTCGTTTGAAACTATGTGGTAGAAAGCAACGTGCGACTTGAAGGACATGATCCGCTGTGGATTTCTTCTTCTATCCACCATCTTCTATTTCTATAGAAACCGAGGTGTTCTTGTCTCGTCGACATCCGTTGGGATAGTAAATAGTCCATGATGGAACTCAAGTAGAAAGTCTTAATTTATTTCTCGGAACAAGAATCTAGGGTTAACACAAATCAAGAAATTCGAATAACTTCATAAATAGTAAATATATATAAATTGACGGGATCCCGGTCGAGCAAATTTCCAATTCAAAAGTAATATTTGTTAGAACGAATTAAACCTTTTTGATCAAAATGAATTGGCCGTAGGATTTTTTTATTTTGATAGAAGGAAATCAAACTTGAATCAAATTTGAAAGGATTAAAAAGCACCGAAGTAATGTCTAAATCCAATGGTTTAAAACAAAGAGAAAGGATCCCAGAACAAGGAAACGCCCTTTGATTTTAATTGTCTTGAATCAAAATAAATTTGATTCGAGACAAAAAAAATCAAAAGGGTGTAAAGACCACTCAATAAAAGAAATTGTCTAATCATTTTCCTTTAGGGCTATTTGAGAGTTATCTAACTTGAGTTATGAGTATGACTGGTTACAGCTGGTTTCTTTTTCATTTTCAGGAATTCAGGAATGAAGAAGAAAAAAGAATTCAATCCTAGTCTAATTGATTTAATGATGTTATGGACTCTTTGTTTATTTATTAGAATTGTATACTTTCTGTAGTCTAATTCTATAGAGAGACATAGATATAACTTCGAATCAAATTCTTTGTTCGCGAGCCGTACGAAGAGAAAACTTCCTATATATACGTTTCGAGGGGGGTATTCACCTATTTCAATGAGCCGGCTATCGAATCGTTAATCGTTGCACCTGTTATTCTATATTTCCTTGAAAGGGGAGCTCAACCCACGGGAACGGTTCAGGATATTTTTATTTATATTTTGATTTATTTTATATTTTTTTTCTATTTATAGGGGTTTTTACGCAGCTTCGACCTAATCAAACGAGAGGTAATTAAGTAAATTAAGCATTAAAGGCTGGAAGTGGCTTGTATATATCTATAACTTTTGCTAACCTTTACTTGCTCTTTATTTATTCTAGCTCCCTTTCCGTTCGGTTCGATTCGTAGGTATTTATCATTGTTTCCGTCGAATCTCGTGTTCGATAATGACAAAACTTTTTTTTGATCCTATAAAATTGGTACAGTGCCATCCATTGGATGGGAATCGTACTAGTAAATAGAAGACCGAGTTTGCTTCTTCTACTTCGTGAATATATTATGTATTCATGAAATCCACGCTTTTTCCATTTTTCTCTTTTTTATTCCCTTATTTCTACATTTTCTATGCATATAGAATAGAATTAGATATGGACTTTATCGACCCAACACAACTTTTCCAGTTTTTTACAATTTAACTAAGATATAAGATAAGGGGTGAAATTCAATTGAATTCTTTTGAGCCCCCACTCTATTCTTTTCTATTGACAACAGTGTATCGAACAAATATAATTCATCGTGATAAGTCAAGTTGGATCTATTTATTTCTGTCATATGAGTTTGTTTTTTACTTTGTTTCATTCAAATGGCGGGTTTTTCGATACATGAGTAATACGGGAGCTTCTTTTGCTTGATTGAAAGGGTAGATAAGAGAGCGTTCGCCTAGAAAAGAAAAATAAAATTTTACATTCGACTATCTCTCTTTGTTGAATTTCTTTTTATTCAGATTGTATCTGTGCTCCTTTTTTATTATTCACTCATATATCGTATCCAATTTTGATAGATTGTTTTCTCTTTGGGTTGCTAACTCAACGGTAGAGTACTCGGCTTTTAAGTGCGGCTAGGATTTTTTACACATTTTGATGAAGCAAGGGATTCGTCCATACCATCGGTAAAGTTTGCAAGACCACGACTGATCCTGAAAGGGAATGAACGGAAACAACAGCATGTCGTATTGATGGAGACTTTGAATACTATTTCATTCTTACCGGATGGGTGTTCGAGGTATTGGAATAGAACAAGATAAAGTTCAGTCGGGTTAATAAATGGATAGGGCCCTGCGGTTTCAATTAATTCTAAAGAAAGACAAAGCAACGAGCTTCTATTCTGAATTTGAATTAGGTCCTGATCTAATTAGACGTTAAAAATAAAAAAATATTAGTACCGATGTGGGAAGGAGTTCTTCACCCATGGGTAAATTCTCGATTTTTCAATGAATCCTAACTATTGTAACTCTTCATTCTAAAATGGAGATGTGTGTGTATAAGAACCAGTATATTGATAAAGAAAGTTTTTCCAAAATCAAAAGAGCAATTAGTTTGAAAAAAGAAAGGATTTCTATCCACCTTGTTATCCTATAACATTCAAGAAAGTGGAAAAGTGAGAGGATAGAGAATCCGTTGTATAGGTTTACCTGTGTCCAGGGTAACTACCTTGTTTTATCTGTATTGCACTATGTATCGTTTGATAACCCCCAAATCTTCTACCTTTGATTCAAATATAACTTCAAATGGAGAAAATGCGACGATATTCACAGTTTGATAGATCTCAACAGCAAGACTTTCTATATCCGCTTAGCTTTCAGGAGTATATTTATGCACTTGCTCATGATCATAGTTTTAATCGATCGATTTTGGTGGAAAATCCAGGTTATGACAATAAATCCAGTTTCCTAATTGTAAAACGTTTAATTAATCAAATGTATCGATGGAATCCTTTTCTTATTTCGGCTAATGATTTTAATCAAAATCCCCTTTTTTGGCGCAATACTAATTTGTATTCTAAAATGATATCCGAGGTATTTTCGTTTATTTTAGAAATCCCGTTTTCTATACGATTAATACCTTCTGAAGAACAGAAGGATATATTAAAATATCAAAGTTTACGATCAATTCATTCAATATTTCCTTTCTTAGAGGACAATTTTTCATATTTTCATTCTGTGTTAGATATACGAATACCCCATCCTATTCATCTGGAAATCTTAGTTCAAATCCTTCGTTGTTGGGTAAAAGATGCTCCTTCTTTGCATTTATTACGATTCTTTTTCCACGAATATTGGAATTTGAATAATCTTCGTGCTACAAAGAATCCCAGTTTTGCTCTTTTAACAAAAAGAAATCAAAGATTATTTGTCTTCTTATATAATTCTTATGTATGTGAATACGAATCCATTTTTATTTTTCTCCATAACCAATTTTCTCATTTCCGATCAATATCCTTTGGAGACCTTCTTGAGCGAATCCATTTTTGTGTAAAAAGAAAGATCGAAAGCCTTGCCAAAACCTTTGCTAAGGACTTTCGAACTAACCTATGGTTGTTCAAAGAGCCTGTCATGCATTATGTTAGGTATCAAGGAAAATCTATTCTGTTTTCGAAAGGTACATCTCCTTTGCTGAATAACTGGAAATATTACCTTGTCACTTTTTGCGAAAGTTATTTAGCCCTGTGCTTTCACTCGGAAAGGGTCTATATAAAGCAATTAGCCAATCATTCTCTCCATTCCCTTGACTTTATGGGCTATCTTGTAAGTGTGCGATTAAAATCTGCAATAGTACGGAGTGAAATGC